AGTAAAATGCCTGAAAAAAGGCTTATCATGATAGGATAAATAATGTAATTTTATTACTTTTACTATTATTCTACATTTAACAGAATCAAACTGTAAATCTTTAAACATCAAAAGTTTCTGTGCATCATACACCAAAATATATCAAAATATAGAAAAGTAAGCTAATATAAGCTAATGGGTTCATACCCCATTTATAGAGTTTGACCTCTCTTTTCTAATGCCCAAAAACTCAACAAAAATCCTCTTTTTAATTCTATTAATTAGAGGTGTATTAATTTCACTATGTGCCAATTCATGAATAGGAGCATGGATAGGTCTAGAAATTAATTTACTCTCCTTCATTCCTTTATTATCCTCCAATTTAAATATATACTCTTCCGAAGCATCCCTTAAATATTTTCTAATTCAAGCGATTGCTTCATCAACTTTATTATTCATAATCATTTTAAAAATAAACCTTTATGAAATATTCTACCTACATAAGGATTTAATTTGAAATAACTTATTATTAATCCCTCTTTTAATAAAAATTGCTTGTGCTCCTCTTCATTGATGATTACCTTCAATTATTGAAGGTATCTCTTGATTAAATTGCTTTCTTTTATTATCCATCCAAAAAATTACTCCCTTTTTGTTAATTGCTTACCTTCTAACAAATAGAAAATTCAGTCAATTATTGATTATAAGATCAGCTTTTATTGGAGCAATAGGTGGCTTAAATCAAATTTCTACACGAAAAATTCTATCATATTCTTCCATTAACCATATTGGTTGAATATTAACAGCCACAATCATAAATTCAAATTTATGATTAATATACTTTATCATTTACACAATTAATATTTCAGTAATTATCAATTTAATATCATCAATAAATATAATGTACATCTCACAAGCTTTTAATTCTCTAAACAGTAATAAAATAGTAAAATTTATGCTATTCATATCATTACTTTCTTTAGGAGGACTTCCCCCTCTTCTTGGATTTTTTCCAAAATGAATAATTATTTATTTTATAATTCAAAATATAATAATTTTAACATCTATAATTCTTATCATAACTGCACTACTCACTTTATATTACTATATTCGAATTATATATTCAGCTCTAATAATTACTAATTCAGAATTACTCTGGTCAAAAACTATATTTATTAACAATAAATATTCAAACATAATAATATTTAATTTCTTCAATATCATTTTAGGAATATCAGCAATTACTTTAACCGTCTTTATATATTAAGACTTTAAGTTAAAAAAACTAATATCCTTCAAAGCTACAAATAAAGAAAAATACTTATCTTTAAGTCTTAGTACTATTTACACCTCTAGAATTGCATTCTAGTATCATATTTATGAATATAAAACTTTTTCAAGTTTGGTAAAAAGGATTATATTTACTCCTCTTAATAAATTTACAATTTATTACCTATTTATATCTCAGTCATTTTACCATTCAGTTGAATGCAACGATGACTTTTTTCAACAAATCATAAAGACATTGGAACATTGTACTTTATTTTTGGTGCTTGATCAGGTATATTAGGAACATCTTTAAGAATTTTAATTCGAACAGAATTAAGTCATTCTGGTTCTCTTATTGGAGATGATCAAATTTATAATGTTATTGTAACAGCCCATGCATTTATTATAATTTTCTTCATAGTAATACCAATTATAATTGGAGGATTCGGTAATTGATTAATTCCCTTAATATTAGGAGCCCCTGATATAGCATTCCCTCGAATAAACAATATAAGTTTTTGACTTCTACCCCCATCAATTTTACTTTTATTAATTAGAAGATTAATTGAAAGTGGAGCAGGTACAGGATGAACAGTTTATCCTCCACTTTCTGCCAGAATAGGTCATTCTGGTCCTGCAGTAGATTTAACAATTTTTTCACTTCATTTAGCAGGAATATCTAGTATTATAGGAGCGGTAAATTTTATTACAACCATAATTAATATAAAACCACTTTACATAAATGAAATACAAATTCCTTTATTTGTATGATCAGTAGGAATTACTGCTTTATTATTATTATTATCTCTACCTGTTTTAGCAGGAGCTATTACCATACTATTAACTGATCGAAATTTAAATACATCATTCTTTGATCCAGCAGGAGGAGGAGATCCAATTCTTTACCAGCATTTATTTTGATTCTTCGGACACCCTGAAGTTTACATTTTAATTTTACCAGGATTTGGTATAATTTCACATGTAATTTCACATGAAAGTGGAAAAAAAGAAGCATTTGGAAATTATGGAATAATTTGAGCTATATCAGCAATTGGTTTCTTAGGATTTGTAGTATGAGCTCATCATATATTTACAGTCGGAATAGATGTAGATACTCGAGCTTATTTTACAGGAGCTACTATAATTATTGCCATTCCAACAGGAATTAAAATTTTTAGTTGACTTGCAACCATACATGGTTCAAAAATTATTTATAATCCTTCTTCACTTTGAGCTTTAGGGTTTATTTTCCTTTTTACAATAGGAGGATTAACAGGAGTCATTCTTGCCAATTCTGCAATTGATATTATTCTACATGACACTTACTATGTAGTAGCCCACTTTCACTATGTATTATCAATAGGAGCTGTATTTGCAATTATAGCTGGCTTTGTACATTGATATCCTTTATTTTCAGGTTTATCCTTAAATTCTAACTGATTAAAAAGACAATTTTTCATTATATTTATAGGAGTAAATTTAACATTCTTCCCACAACATTTTTTAGGATTAGCAGGTATACCTCGTCGTTATTCAGATTACCCTGATGCTTATACTTTATGAAATATCCTATCATCAATAGGGTCAATAATTTCACTTATTGCCGTAGTAATATTTATTTTTATTTTATGAGAAAGAATAACTTCTAATCGACCTATTTTATTTTCATCTCAAATAAATAGTTCAATTGAATGAAAACATAATTTTCCTCCTGCTGAACATACATATAATGAATTAACTTTAATTACTAAATAACATAACATCTAATATGGCAGACTAGTGCCATGGATTTAAATTCCATAAATAAAGTTATTCTTTTTTTAGAATTTAAATGGCTACATATACAAATTTAAATTTTCAGGATAGTGCTTCACCTCTAATAGAACAATTAATATATTTTCATGATCATTCCATATTCATTATTGTAATAATTGTTATAACAGTAAGATATATAATATTATCACTTATAATAAACAAATTTATAGACCGATATGTCATAGATGGACAATACTTAGAGATTTTATGAACAATTCTTCCAACTGTAGTATTAATTTTCATTGCTTTACCATCATTACAAATTCTTTATTTAATTGACGAAAATATTAATCCCTCTTTGACATTAAAAACAATTGGACATCAATGATATTGAAGTTATGAATATTCAGATTTCTCAAATATTGAATTTGATTCATATATAATCCCTCAAAATGAATTATATCTTTTTAATATTCGATCACTTGAAGTAGATAATCGAACATCATTACCTATTAATATATTAACACGAATTTTAATTACATCTGAAGATGTAATTCATTCATGAACAATTCCAAGTTTAGGAATTAAAGCCGATGCTACCCCTGGTCGATTAAACCAATTAACATTCTGATTCAATCGACCAGGTATTTTTTATGGCCAATGTTCAGAAATTTGTGGCGCAAACCACAGATTTATACCTATTGTAATCGAAAGAATTTCAACTAAAGATTTTTTTAATTGAATTCTTAAAATAATTGAATCATTAGATGACTGAAAAAGCAAGTAATGGTCTCTTAAACCAAATTATAGTAAAATAGCAATTACTTCTAATGATAAGAAGTTAGTTAAAACATAACATTAATATGTCATATTAAAATTATTAATAAATAATACATCTTTATACCACAAATAATACCCTTAAATTGATTCATTCTATATAGATTTTTCACTTTAATATTAATCACTTTTAATATAATAAATTTTTATATCTCTTTTAATAAATTATCCTCTAAATTTAATCACAAATTAACAATTACAATCAAAAAAAATTTTTGAAAATGATAACTAATTTATTCTCAATTTTCGATCCATCTTCCAACTTAATAAATTTATCAATAAATTGATTAAGTATTATTATTGGATTAATAATAATTCCAATATCCTGATGATTTATCCCCTCACGGGGTATATATATATGAAATTTAATTATACATAGACTTCATAAAGAATTTAAACTTTTAATTGGTATAAATAAAATTAATAAAGGAACTACTCTAATCTTTATTTCCATTTTTTCAGTTATTTTATATAATAATTTTATAGGTCTATTTCCTTATGTATTTACAAATACAAGACATTTAGTAATAACTCTAACATTAGCCTTACCTTTATGATTAAGATTTATATTATTCGGTTGAATTAATAATACCAAACATATATTTATACATTTAGTTCCTCAAGGAACACCTAATCTTTTAATACCTTTTATAGTATGTATTGAAACTATTAGTAATTTAATCCGTCCTGGAACACTAGCAATTCGATTAACTGCTAATATTATCGCAGGTCACCTTTTAATAACTCTTCTAGGAAATACTGGCAATAACATAATATTATCTTTATTACCAATATTATTTTTCATTCAAATTTTATTAATTACCCTTGAGTCTGCAGTAGCCATTATTCAATCATATGTCTTCACAATTTTAAGAACACTTTATTCTAGAGAAGTAAATTAATGTCAAAAAATATTAATCATCCATTTCATTTAGTTACTATTAGCCCATGACCTATTATAGCAGCAATAAGTATTATAATTATAATATTAGGATTTATTAAATTATCTTACAATTTTAATGAAAATATAATAATAATAGGATTTATTATCTTGATATTAACATTAATTCAATGATGACGAGATGTAGTACGAGAAAGCACTTATCAAGGATTCCATACCAAAAAAGTTATTAAAGGACTTCAATGAGGAATAATTTTATTTATTATTTCAGAAATTTTCCTCTTCATTTCATTCTTTTGAACATTCTATCATAATAGATTATCTCCTAATATTGAACTAGGTTCTTTATGACCCCCTATAGGTATTATTACATTTAATGCTCTTCAAGTACCCTTACTAAATACAACAATTCTATTAGCTTCAGGTATTACCATCACCTGAAGTCATCACAGATTAATAGAAAATAATTTCAAGCAAATTAAACAAAGATTAGCCTTTACTATTATCCTAGGATTATATTTTACTACACTTCAATTATTTGAATATTATGAAGCACCTTTTTCCATTGCAGATTCAGTTTTCGGTTCTACTTTCTTTGTAGCAACAGGATTTCATGGTCTTCATGTAATTATTGGAACAACCTTCTTAATTATCTGTTTTTTCCGTATGTACTTTATACATTTCACTTCTAATCATCATTTTGGCTTCGAAGCAGCTGCTTGATATTGACATTTTGTAGATGTAGTATGATTATTTTTATATATTTCAATTTATTGATGAGGTAGATATTTTTTTAGTATATAAAGTACACTTGATTTCCAATCAAGAAGGCTATGTTCAACACTAGAATAAATAATTCAAATTCTTCTATTCATAATAACACTTATTTTATTAATTTCTCTATTAATTATAATAATAACTAATTTATTATCAAAAAAAAAAATTGAAGATCGAGAAAAAAGATCACCTTTTGAATGCGGATTTGATCCTTTCAGATCTTCTCGTTTACCATTCTCTCTACGTTTTTTCATAATTGCTATTATTTTCTTAATTTTCGATGTAGAAATTGCCCTAATTTTACCAATAACAATTATTTCCTTTAATTCAAATATTACCTTATGAACAACTACAAGTATTATATTTTTTACTATTCTATTAATTGGATTATATCATGAATGAAATCAAAAATCTCTTAGATGAATTTCCTAATTTATAGGATTATAGTTAAATATAACATTTGATTTGCATTCAAAAAGTATTGAATTTATCAATTTCTCTTAATAAAAGTAAGAAACAAATTAATTGTAATCAGTTTCAACCTGATAGGAAGATACTTTATATCCTTATTTAAGGAAGTATTAATTGAAACCAAATAGAGGTATATTACTGTTAATAATATTATTGAATTATAATCTTCCAATTAAGAAAATGTGTATATCAAATAAAAGCTGCTAACTTATTATTTAAGTGGTTTAAATCCATTTACATTTTAATTTATATAGTTTAAATTCAAAACATTACATTTTCATTGTAAATATAAGTAAGAATATTTTATAAATATTCAAAGATAAATTTATCTCAATAACAGCTTCAATGTTATACTCTACATAAGATATTTGAATATATAATAAATAATACAATTAAAACTAAAATAACAAAAAAAATTACTAAATATGACTTTAAATCATTTGTTTGAAATCATTGATTTAAACCACTTACTATTATTAATATATAATATATATTTTGAGCTCCAAAATATTCTCTTCAACCTAAATCAAATACTTTCACTATAATATATCTAATATTTAAAGGTGTATAACTTATACTTTTAGTAAAAATTAAAGGTATAAATCATATTGATCCTAAAAAAATTATTACTTTATAATATTTAAAAATTTTAAAGTAATAATTTAAATTATATTTAAATAAAATAGTACCTAATCAAAATCCTATTAATCTCACCATAATTGGTATTATTTTTATAAGTACTGACAAACAAATGAAATAAGGGGTAATAAAAATTATCCAATTTAATAAACTACCCCCAAAAATCGCAAAAACTATTAATCCTGTTATACCATAAATAATTATTCAACTTTCTTCTCTTAATTTAAATATAGGAATTAAATTAAAATCTCCTCATAATACATAATAAAATAGACGAAATGAATAACAAACAGTCAATCCAGTAGAAAAAAAATATATTATATATAGATATATATTTAAATTTCTTAAAGAAATTATTTCCAAAATTATATCTTTTGAATAAAAACCAGCTAAAAAAGGTATACCACATAAAGCAAAATTTGATACTATAAAACAAGCAGAAGTTAAAGGTATAAAAACTGATAAATTTCCTATAAAACGAATATCTTGGAAATTTATCACATTATGAATTACTATTCCAGCACATATAAATAATAAAGCCCTAAATAAAGCATGTGTTAATAAATGAAAAAAAGCCAAATCAGCAAATCCCATTGACAAAATTCTCATTATTAATCCTAATTGTCTTAAAGTTGATAAAGCAATAATTTTTTTTAAGTCATATTCAAAATTAGCACCTAAGCCTGATATAAACATTGTTAAAACAGAAATTACTAATAAAAGTATTATTAATCAATTAGGAAAAACCTTATTAAATCGAATTAATAAATAAATTCCCGCTGTAACTAAAGTTGAAGAATGAACTAAAGCTGAAACAGGAGTAGGAGCTGCTATAGCAGCAGGTAATCAAGCTGAAAAAGGAATTTGAGCTCTTTTTGTTATTCCTGCAATAACAATCATAAGAGAAATAAAATTTATTTCATTACAATAAGATATACAATCTATATAAAAAATATAATTTCATCTACCAAAATTTAATATTCATACAATAGCTATTAATAAAGCAACATCTCCAATTCGATTTGATAAAGCAGTTAATATACCAGCATTATATGATTTATTATTTTGATAATAAATTACTAAACAATAAGAAATTAAACCTAATCCATCTCAACCTAATAAAATTCTAATTAAATTAGGACTAATAATTATAAATATTATAGATAATACAAATATTAATACTAAAAAAATAAAACGATTTAAATTTTCATCTCCTTTTATATAATCTTCTCTATATAAAATCACTATAGAAGAAATTAATATAACAAAACTTATAAATAATAAAGATATTCAATCTAATAATATTGTTATAACAATAGAAGATGAATTTAATATTACTAACTCTCATTCAACAAAATAAATTAAATTGTTTATAATAAAATATAATCTACTAATAAAAAATAACATAAATAAAAATATAAGTCTAAAAAATCTAATAAAACATAATGACAAAAATATCATAATTTAAGATAAATAAATTATATCTATGATATCACAAATCATAATTTTAATATTTAAACTACTTAAATTAATTTTAAAATCAAATTAAAAATAAATCTCTTTTCAAAATTAATAAATTTAAAGGTAATCAATGTAATATTAATAATAAATATTCACGACAATAACCTCTAATATTTCTATAAATTCCAGAATAATATATTCCATGTTGACTATATGAATATATATATAAAGTATAAGCAGCACTAAAAAATGAAATTATTATTATAAAAATTATAACTATTCATATTCAGCTAATTATTCTATTAAATAACCCAATCTCTCCTAATAAATTTAAAGAAGGAGGAGCTGCTATATTACATGAAGAAAGTAAAAATCATCATAAAGTTATACTTGGCATTAATCTTATTAAACCTTTATTAATTATTAGACTTCGTCTACCTAATCGTTCATAAATAATATTTACTAAACAAAATAAACCTGATGAACATAAACCATGAGCGATTATTAATATAAAAATTATATAATAACCTCAAATATTTAATGTCATTAAACCACCAATTACTAAACTCATATGAGCTACAGATGAATAAGCAACTAAAGACTTTATATCTACTTGCCGTAAACATAATAATCTTATTATTAATCCTCCAACTAATCTTACTGATATTCAAAATATATTAATTAAATTTCCGATTCTTATTAAAAATTCAAATACACGTAATAACCCATAACCACCTAACTTTAATAAAATACCAGCTAAAATTATAGAACCAGAAATAGGAGCTTCAACATGAGCTTTAGGTAATCATAAATGTAATAAATATATAGGCATTTTAACTAAAAAAGCCAAAATTATACTAACATAAATATATACATTTATAAAATCTCCTTTATACATAAGAGGAAAAATTAAATAATTCATCTTATTATATAAAAAAACTAATCCTAATAATAAAGGTAAAGAAGCAAATAAAGTATAAAAAAGTAAATAAATACCAGCTTGTAAACGTTCAGGTTGATATCCTCAACCAAAAATCAAAAATAAAGTAGGAATTAATCTACCTTCAAAAAAAAAATAAAATGAAATTATATTTAAACTACAAAAAGTACAATATAATATTAATAATAATAATAAAATTATAAATAAAAACATTTTTACATAAAAATTATAAAAAATAATTGAATAACTAGCTAAAATTATTAAAATACAAATTCAAAAACTTAATATAATTAAACCAAAAGATATATTATCATATCCAAATAAATAACTTAAACTCCCTCAAACAAAAAAATTTATTTTTATTAAAAATAAAAAAGAAATTAAAAATAATAAATTTTGAATTAATCACCAGTTTTTTTTTTTTATACATAAAGGAATTATAAAAACTATATATAATATATATATTAACATTGTAATAAATTAAAACAATTAAAATAATCATTTCCATGAGTACGAATTATTGAGACTAAAATAGATAAACCTAAAACTCCTTCACAAACAGTAAAACATATAAAAAATATTGCCAAATATAACTCAGCATATATTAATCTAAGATAATAATATAAAATAATAAATAAAATTAAAAGAATAAATTCCAATCTTAATAAAGTCAATAATAAATGATTACGTTTAGAAGTAAATACTCATAAACCACAAAAAAATATACAAATAAACATTATCAACATTTATGTTTTAATAGTTTAATATAAAATTTTGGTCTTGTAAACCAAAGATAAGTTTATACTTGTAAAACTTCAAAGGAAAGAAATTCCTATCTTTAATCTCCAAAATTAATATTTTTGTATAAACTATCCTCTGATATTATTGATATTTTAATAAAAGTAAGATTAATTTTAAGAATAACTCTTTTATTTTTAAATCATCCTTTATCTATAGGCTTAATTTTATTTTCTCAAACAATTATAATATGTCTAATTAGAGGATCAATATCCTTAAATTTTTGATTTTCTTATATTTTATTATTAATTTACTTAGGAGGAATATTAATTTTATTTATATATGTAACCAGCTTAGCCTCTAACGAAATATTTTCTTATTCAAATAAAATTTTTTCATTTTTAATATTATTACCAATAATATTTATTATATTTTTCTTTTTAAAAACTGATATAGTAATTAATTTATATGAAAATATAGAAAATAGAATTAGAATTTCTATTTATACAAATAATTATATATTAAAAATATATAATCAACCAATTAATATCATCACTATCATAATAGCCTTATATCTTTTCATAACTCTTATTGCAGTAGTTAAAATTATTTATATTCATAAAGGACCTTTACGAAAAATGATTTAATGTATAAACCTTTACGAAAAATTCACCCATTAATTAAAATTTCAAATAATGCTTTAATTGATTTACCAACTCCTTCTAATATTTCATCCTGATGAAATTTTGGTTCTTTATTAGGATTATGTTTAATTATTCAAATCATAACAGGTCTATTTTTAGCAATGCATTATTCAGCCCATATTGACCTTGCATTCTCAAGTGTAAATCATATTTGCCGAGATGTAAATTATGGATGATTACTACGAACTTTACATGCAAATGGAGCTTCAATATTTTTTATTTGTATATATCTTCATATTGGACGAGGATTATATTATGGATCATATAAATTCTATTATACATGATTAGTAGGAGTTATAATTTTATTTTTAACTATAGCAACAGCTTTTATAGGATATGTTCTACCTTGAGGTCAAATATCTTTTTGAGGAGCAACAGTAATTACTAATTTATTATCTGCTATTCCTTACTTAGGAATTGATTTAGTACAATGAGTGTGAGGAGGTTTTGCAGTAGATAATGCTACTTTAAATCGTTTCTTCACTTTTCATTTTATTTTACCTTTTATTATTATTATAATAATTATATTACATTTATTATTTTTACATCAAAATGGATCTAATAACCCTCTAGGGTTAAATAGAAATATTGATAAAATCCCTTTTCATCCTTATTTTACATTTAAAGATATTTTAGGCTTCATTATCATAATAATAATATTATCTTTATTATCATTAAGAGAACCTTATATTTTAAGTGATCCTGATAATTTTACACCTGCTAACCCCTTAGTTACACCTATTCACATTCAACCAGAATGATATTTTTTATTTGCATATGCAATTCTTCGTTCCATTCCAAATAAACTTGGAGGGGTAATTGCATTAGTAATATCAATTGCAATTATATTTTTTATACCTTATTTAAGTTCTAATTTTCGAGGATTTCAATATTATCCTATCAATCAATATATACTATGATTTATAGTTATTATTATTCTTCTCCTCACTTGAATTGGAGCAAAACCTGTTGAAAATCCTTATATTTTAACAGGTCAAATATTAACAATATTATATTTTATATATTATATTTATAATCCTTTAGTTATTAAAATATGAGATAATATTTTATATTAAAATTATTTATAAGTTATAAACTTTATATTAAGTTTATGTCTTGAAATCATAATAAAAGGGTTTAAACCCCTTATTAACTTTATATTAATTACTTATATTAACCTTTAAAAGAAATTAAATAAAAATTTTCAATATTAATTACTTATATTAACCTTTAAAAGAAAACTTTCACACCTAAATATAAAAATAAGAAATTTAAAGATAAAGGTAAAAAACTCTTTCATGCTAAATATATTAATTTATCATAACGATAACGAGGTAAAGTACCTCGTACTCAAATATATATAAAGGAAATAAATATTAATTTAAAATAAAATAATAATGAATTTAAATCTGATCCTAAAAAAATAATACATATTATTATTCTTATAAATAAAATTCTGGAATATTCTCCTAAAAAAATTAAAGCAAAACCTCCTCTACTATATTCAACATTAAATCCTGATACCAATTCAGATTCTCCTTCAGCAAAATCTAAAGGTCTACGATTAGTTTCAGCTAAACAAGAAATAAATCATATTATACATAATGGTAAACTAAAAAATATAAATCATATTCCCACTTGATAGTAGTAAAAATCTAATAAAGAATAACTTCTTACTAAAAATACAAAAGATAATAAAACTAATGCTAAACTTACTTCATAAGAAATAGTTTGAGCTACTGCTCGTAAACTTCCTAATAAAGCAAAATTTGAATTTGATGATCAACCTGATAATATAATAGTATATACTCCTATACTAATACAAGACAAAAAAAATAACAATCCCAAATTAAAAGTTAATATACCTCTTACATATGGTATTAATATTCATAAAATTAAGGATAAAAATAAAGAAAAAACTGGACATATATAATATAATAAATAATTTGAAATTAATGGATTTATATGCTCCTTACAAAATAACTTAATTGCATCACTAAAAGGTTGTAAAATTCCTAAAAATCCAACCCTATTAGGACCTTTACGAAGATGAATATATCCTAAAGCCTTACGCTCCAATAATGTAAAAAAAGCTACACCTACTATAATAAATAACATTAATAATAATCCAACTATAATAATTATAATTAATTCTTTCAACAATACTATTTATAATTATTAATTATATTTATAGAATCTAAATCTATAGCACTTAAATCTTCTGCCAAAATAGTTTATTATAAATTTAAAATAATCAATAACATAAAATTATTTCAAATATATGGTCCTCTCGTACTAAAATATTTAATAATATTAAAGATAGAAACCAACCTGGTTTACACCGGTTTAAACTCAGATCATGTAAGATTTTAAAGGTCGAACAGACCTAATAATTATTAAACATCTACACCTAAAATTTATCTTAATCCAACATCGAGGTCATAATCTTTCTTTTCGATATGAACTCTCAAAAAAAATTATGCTGTTATCCCTAAGGTAATTTAATCTTTTAATCACCAAATAATGGATCAATTATCTAACTATAATATTTAATACAAAAAAAAGTTTATTTTATTTTTCAATCACCCCAATTAAATAAACTTTATAATAATAAAAAATTAATCCTTAACTTAATTAAAACTACATTTATTAAACTCTATAGGGTCTTCTCGTCCCTTAATATTATTTAAGTCTTTTTACTTAAAATTTAAATTCAATTTAATTTTTATAAAACAGAGATTACCTCGTTCAACCATTCATTCCAGCCTCCAATTAAAAGACTAATGATTATGCTACCTTTGCACAGTCAAAATACTGCGGCCCTTTAAAAATTTTCAGTGGGCAGGTTAAATTTCTTATTTAAACAAGAAACCATGTTTTTAATAAACAGGCGAGTAATATTTTTGCTTAATTCTTCATAATAAAATATCAAAATTAAAACAGTAATACATATTCACATTTACTAATTAAATCATATTTAATAAAAAAGTTAAATTCAATTTAACATTTTAATAAAAAAATTAAATAAAACATAAATTAATTATATTAACTTAAAAAATTAAATTTCAACATTCTTCAATTAATAACAAACTTTAAATTCATAAAATTTTTCCCCAACACAATTTCATTTTAAAAATATTTTTAAAAGCTTATCCCTTTAAAAATTTAAAACATAATATATTTATATATTAAATATAATAAATAATTTACATTTTATGAATTAAATTCATTTATTAAAAAACTAGATATCTTTAAAAACGATTAACATCTCATTACCAATTAAGTATTCTAAATAATTATGATACAATAACTAATTTACTCAATTAAATCTTTTAAATTCGAAAACATAAAATATTTAATTCATTTCAATATACTCTAATACACAAGATACAAAAAATAAATTTATCTTTATCAAATCATAAAATTATTATAAATTCCTATACAATACTAATAAACTATAGTAAAATTTATCCAATCCATACAATATACAACGATTAAAATTTATTTAATTTAAAAATTTATAAATACAACTTTTATAAACAATTATATTAATTTCAAATTATATTGAATTGCACAATAAATTATTTCAATGTAAATGAAAATCTTAACTTTAAGAATAATTTGATATCATTCTAGATACATCTTCCGATACATCTACTTTGTTACGACTTATCTCATCTTAATAATGAGAGTGACGGGCGATGTGTACATATTATAGAGCTATAACCATTTTAATAATCTATAAAAAATTACAATTAAATTCACCTTCAAATTTATATTTCAATAATAATCCGTAATAAATTTAATTTATTGTAATCCATTAATTAACTTATATATTACTACACCTTGACTTGAAATTTTAATTATTATTTTATTAAGAAAATTTATCTAAAAATATATTCATAAACAGCGATATATAAAAAATTATATAAGTAAGGTTCAATGTGGATTATCAATTACATAACAGATTCCTCTAAATAGACTATAATACCGCCAAATTCTTTAAGTTTAAAGATCATATCTATTAATACTCTAGTTTATTTTTACATTAAAAATAATAGGGTATCTAATCCTAGTTTATATTTTCAATTTCATAATATTTTTACCCTTACAATAATAACTTAAAATATTATATATTATTTCACCTCAAAATATCTTAATTAATTACATTATAATAATAATAATTATTTTAAAACCAAAAATATTTATTTGAATTTACTGTATAACCGCGGATGCTGGCACAGATTTTACCAAATCTAAATAACATTTACCAAATCTAAATTTACTTAATATAAATAAAATAATTCACTGCAATTAAAATTTCAAAAATTCTTTAAGAAAAAAAAATTCAATAATTTACATATAAATTAATGTTAAAATAAATAATTATTAAGCAAGAATAAAACTCTTTTCTTTAAGCCATCCAAAATAATCATTTGGTTCTATTATCATAGTAAAACAATTAAATCTCATTATCTTCACTCTTTTAAGTAAAAATATTCCCCTTCAAAAAGTTTTTTTTGCCCAAAAACTTCATATTTAATAAAAAATCAATTGGTTTACATTTTATAATAAATATATATTTAAGATACAACATTATTTATTGTTAACAATTATAATAAAAATAAATTTAATTCATTGTGAGAACAGGTCATTAAAAAAATCGTTTTAATCAGAAATATATTTACTTTTAGTCTAGTGTAATTATATACTATCATAAGATAATATTGAATATAACTATACAAATACCCAGATTCCATTTTTTTTTTCCTTACAAATGGAATCTGGGGTTATTTGTATAGTTTTATTCGCTTAATAAATAATTTATCTATATATATATATAATAATAAATTTAATAATATTTCTTTATCTGATATACTAACAAAGAATAATTGGAATACACCCCTTATGTTTTAATATAATGACCTTCTTTTATTCTTTCTGATTAAGCTATTAAACACCTCAAGGGTTAAATGTTAATTTATACGAATAATGTTAAATAAATCTTAGGATAGGGTCCTATCAATATAAAAGGTATATATATAGTAGTATGATCTTAATCTAAAATTTAAATAATAAAATATTTAATAATATATATATACTTTATTATTCCAATAAAGATAAATATTAAAATATATATACATATGTATTTATTATATTAAAATATATTTATTGTTTCTTCTTATTCAAATCATTGAATGTAAGATAAGAATAAGATATATTTATACGTATAATATATATAAAATTAATTTTATGAATTTATTGACCCAAAAGATTTAAATTACACATAAATACTACCTAGTATATAGCTAAAAATTTAGTCAAATCTCAACTTTAATTATTAAACATTCTGTATACACTATTATTGTACCAGTAATTTAAATTTACATTTAAATAAATAAAAAAAGT